AAGACTCTTTAAAGAGTCGATATGAGATTCAAAATCATAGATCGGAACAATCTAGTAACAAAAAAAAATCCCCTTTTTCGGTTTTCTAACTAGCCGAAGCCTGCTGTGAAGCTGAAGCCTCACATCAAGGTGACAGGATTCGAACCTATGGCCCTCTGTACCCAAAACAGATGCGCTGACCAGACTGCGCTACACCTCGTCTCACCCCCCCCGGGGACCACCCGATCGATGAACACTAGAACCGAACTCGCCCAGCAAACGGGCCGAAGAAGCCAGAGCAATTCCGGCACTATGAAATTCATTCGTTAGAACAAGCAACGGATGAGCGCGCTAGCGCTACCAGCCCCAATGCGTGGTAATGCGGATGCCGCCTTTATATATAAGGGCGTTTCTTGCTGGTTCTTGAAGATTTATTAAACGAATTGCTCTAACTATAAGACATTTTGGAGGATGGGGCGACTCAACTCGCAAGTGTCAATAGTCTAGCTAAAGCTAAACGAATCATTGAGCGCCTGTGACGCCCTGAAGACTTAACCGAGATTGCGCAGCGAATCCGTGTAGATTCTAAGTAGTGGAGTAACGGCAAGTAGGTATCATGTCAAGTATCAACGGATCGGCCCCCGCCCTTGATTGATGTAGGTGCGCGATTCGTTTTACTAGCGCGTGGGGTCAAGGGACGCGAGAACCTGACGTTAGGAATGAGAAAAGTCAGAAACCGCTTTTATAAAATCTGCCTCCACCTCTTTCACTTGAATTTGAAAATCCGGCTCGCTCCCGGCTACCTCACCTATGGCGACCCTTCGCCCGCTTAGAAGTGGGTTCGAACCACTGACACAAGGATTTTCAATCCTTTGCTCTACCAGCTGAGCTACCTGAACCACTTTCCAAAAGTGTTTTTTCTTCATCGAATAGCGCCCTACCGCAGTGGAGGAGCTTGCTCAAGAACCGAGAGCCGTCCAGTCCCTGGCCGGCCCTCGTTCGGTCAGGTGTTCTTCGTATAGACGCCACCAAGAAAAAGAAAGAGGCTCTCCGCTCCTAGTCACTAAGTAGTGCTATTCTGTCCTCCGGGGGACTCAACCAAGAGGTTCTTTCTCTCACGTGATTTCGCCCGCCCGTTCCACTTCCGTGCCGGAGGAAATGGGATTCGAACCCATGATACAATCTTCTTGTATGTCGATTTAGCAAACCAATGCCTTAAGCCACTCAGCCATACCTCCAGGAAGACAAGAAGAGGGTTGAAGTGAAGGGCTATCTGATCCGATCACCCTATGTTGTAAAGGGGGCAAGGCGAATAGCAAGCGATAGAACAGGCTCGTGTACGAAAGCACAGGGGCGCTACCAAGAACAAGAGATCCAGAAGTGCATGAGAGGAACCAACAAACAAGCGGTGCAATGGCTAACGTACACCAGGCTTGGACTAACCAAACCTGGCTTGTGTAGCTGGGTTGTCCTAATGGCCTACTGGTAATAACCATACTACCGTTGTCCGTGCGGCTTGTGTAGCCCGGGTCTACAACCCTGGTTAGTCCGTCCCTACCTACATAAAGGACAGCGTCAAGGTCTATCACTTGCTTCCATCCTGGGTCTTACACAGACAGTTACATGGGTGTTCTTTCTCTTTCTGCTTGTTGGGACGGACAAGGACTTACTTTATAACGGGACGGTAAGCGTTTACTAAGCTAACTAACACTACGACATAACGTAACAACCGTCCATGGCCTAACTTGAAGGTCGCTTTGAAGCTGACGGAACGAAACTATAACCTAAGCACCCAGCCAGAGCAATTCCGGCACTATGAAATTCATTCGTTAGAACAAGCTTAGGATGAGCGCGCTAGCGCTACCAGCCCCAATTCGTTAATAGCGTTAGCCTTTATATATATAGGGCGTTTTCTTGCTGGATTGCGCGTCTTTAATCTTTCACTTTCACTAATTTAAGCAAACTAAGCTTAGCTTTCTTCATTGAAGGTATGTCCTTACCATGCTTGACGGTTTGACCCTTGAACAATTCATGGAGTTGAGCCGTGAAAGTTCCAAGCTTGGTACACTAACCGCTTCGTCTCGCGTCAGCGTCCAATGTCTAAATGACGTTGACCTTGCAAGCAAGCAACGAAAACAACAACAAGCATTAAAGAGAACCGACATGAAAGGCGGAGTCACTAACATACATTGACTGTCTTTAATACAATACAGCAAGGCGTTGCGTTAGAACATGACGGAACGGAACCTTACGGGGGAGTCGCACAAGTTGAGGTGAGGTTGTCCTAATTTATACGATACGTAAGGACATACGACCTAGGCCCTTTCTTTGTTGTGGCTCTATACGCCTTTCTTATGAGACTGATAGATAGATATGATGGATGAGTCATTCCGTGATCTGCTTCTATATATAGATTAGGTTTTCCCTTCCCTGGCTCGTGTAGCCTGTGCGGAGCAAGCCGGAACTGGCACCATTCATATTGAATGAAAGGGTTGGTTGTATTACGACCCGTCGGTCGTATGGTTATTAGGCCCTCTTCTAATCAACACTCATGAACAAGCCTGCGCTACCAGCCCCAATTCGTTAATAAACGTCAAGAACCAGCAAGAAAACGCCCTATATATATAAAGGCTAACGCTATTAACGAATTGGGGCTGGTAGCGCTAGCGCGCTCATCCGTTGCTTGTTCTAACGAATGAATTTCATAGTGCCGGAATTGCTCTTGCTGGGCTTTGGTGATTCTTCTCAAAAAGGGACGTAGAACCCGCTGCGCTCCGATCGAAAACAAATCAGTGGGGCCATGCCGGTACGACAGAATATGCGTTAGAAAGGTAAATCCCTCCCCTACGACACCAGAAAAACCGGGCCGAACTTCTAACAGCCCGCCCGCTTCCATAGAACAATATCGTGGCAACGTAGACCTAAGTGGTCATATTGGATCCTTGGGAACCATCACAAGTACGGCCGGCCTATATTTGAACGAGAATGCCGTGTCGTCCAGCGGAGCCTATTTATAAGGTAAGTAAAGTAAGGTGACTCGCTTTTTTTTTCGCAGCTGACATTCGACATTCCTGTCTTTCCATAGAAATAGAAAGGGCTGGTCAATGTCAATCTCAGAGATCGGTCGGTTTACTAATCAATGAACCCCCGAACCCTACTTTCTTTTCTGACAAAGTCAACAACAAGTAAGCCGTTTGACCAACAAAGGTAACGTAACCGACTATAGAATCAATCTTTGTCAACGCGGCAAGGACTATAGACGCGAATCTATGGTTTCTATGTTTCAACAATCGGATACCAATTGCTTGGATGCGTTTGAAAGCCGCGAGATGAATTGACTCTTTCTTGCAGAAAAAATGATTTATAGTTGGGAAAGGTTTGTCTTGTGTCTCCGTAACAAATGGTCCATTTATTGATGGGCGAACGACGGGAATTGAACCCGCGCATGGTGGATTCACAATCCACTGCCTTGATCCACTTGGCTACATCCGCCCCTACCCCCGCACAGGTTTCAGTCTCTATCTATGATCAGATCCTTTCTGAACCCCCTATGACCGCTATCAAAGAGAAACTTTTTCCTATACTATAGTTGGTTGCAAGTCTATTGTTGTGTTTCGGAATTAGGGGAAGCAAAGCTTCAACAAGCAAGTAGAAGCTTCCTGGCAAAGCTTCAAACAAAGAGCTTGGGCCTTCATTGATTTTACTTCACTTTACTTAAGATTAAAGATAGGGGCCGGGCGGGCAGTGAAGGCTCGTTTAGTAGACAGCGAGCGAGCAGCAAGCTACGGCGAAAAGCAGCGAGCGGAGCTTGAAGAAGCGAGCCGCGCTAGCGCGCGGAGACTCTATCATGATCTTACGAATCTACAACTCTCTTTACTGAGCGAGACTCTATCCAGATCTAAATAATCCGACAAAGAGCCTTCTTCTAACTAGGAGAGTTAGCAAGCTACCGGAAGCGAAGCTTCTGGCTCCCCCCTTTGAATTTCAAATTCCTCCTTTTCGTTCTACTTAGGTGGAGCAATCCGAACTCTCGACAGAATATAAAAGAGGACCGCAGGCCTGTGTAGACACCTCAACGAACTCATGTGGACACTCCTCAGCCCGAGGAAAATATCTCAAATACACATTATGAGGAGTTAATAAAAGGGCCCGTTTTTCTTTTCTTTGCTGATTCCTCTCAATGAAATTTGCCATGTTGCACTAAGTTACTTACGGATGTATGCATGCAGTCCGGGAACACTTTGGGGTGAACACCCATCCGAACAAGTAGGGTCAATAGTTCAGCATTTAGGCCGTAACATTTAGCAACAAAAAAATCTTTAACCCAACAAGTGCTCTCCGAACCAAGCTAGATAGTCTCCTATCACTAGGCTCACCAACCAACCTGGACTTTTTTTCTTATTATTCCTACCGGATATAAAAACCATAAGGATTGTTTCCAGCCATGAATTCCCATATGACATAAGCGCTTTTGGGTGGGCCATCATTTGCCAGGTCTTTGAGTGCCCGTCGTACCATGTGGTTGGTGCACTAGGCTGATCGAGACTCGACTTTTCGGATCTGGCACCTGCGCCCGGCCCGGTCTGCCGGCTCTTAGTGGCTCTACGTCCGGTCGTGCGTGGTATGTTCGCGATTCATACAAATGGAACGCATCGCGTACTATAACCTTCCTTTATTGGGCTGGGCCATTCCATCAAATCTTTGAGAAAGAAGGGGCCCAATCTCGTATTTTATGGTCGGCGTGGCGATAGGCTTCGCTTCTACGACTGGCTTCCCAGCCGTTGCAAACACTGAGCGAGAACGGTAAGGGGCGCACAAACAATGTTGTTGCGCGGGGATGCGATTCGCCAAGCTGGGGCAAACAAAGCCGTCCAGCCCTACCGGATTAGGAATGCGAAGGCCTTTCCTTCGAAAGGAGACCCGGGAAAGAAAGAGCTATGCTATTGACCGACCCTTTCGTAGTGACTTCGAATCAATAGGCCTCCCCTTTTTTCTCATTTTGAATGAGGCGGGCCAAATAGAGAATGAAATGCAGAAATAGGGGAAGCCTGCCTATCACGTAAAGCGTGACTCCACTACATGTGACTTAAAGCTCCACTCCACTATCATGCAGTAGCGCTACTCTCCCTATCGGTCGAGGCTTACAGCTCCTGCGCGAGGAGGAGCAAACGGGCCGAAGAAGCCAGAGCAATTCCGGCACTATTCAATTGCGAGTTGCGGCGTTAGCAACTAATGAATCTAAACAAGCAACGGATGAGCGCGCTAGCGCTACCAGCCCCAATTCGTGTTAATAGCGTTAGCCTTTATATATATAGGGCGTTTTCTTGCTGGATTGCGCTTAAATTGGTTAGGTGTAGTGACTTACTTAGATAGAATAAAGCATGTTCTTTGAGCCGTATCTTGCGCCTTTTTTTTGGTTTAAGGGCTGCTCGCCCTACCGAAGTACCAAAGGCTTTCGGGGCTTACACCCATAGTCTTTCAGTAGCGCCCTTAGAATCTAAGCCTTTTGAAGCGCCAGTAGTTGTAGCTGTGGGTAGGGCTTTCGTTTTTCTCGCTCCGGGTTTCCGATCTATATGACCTCCGGGCGGTACAAAGTACACCTCTTCCGTAGAGGCAGGTAGTAACCTAACCTTTAAGAGTCTGTTCAAGGGGGGAGCCCTCTTATCTATCAATGGAAAGATCTCCGTGCGTGGCGTGAAAAGGAATCCTAGAAAAGATCGATTGAGACTCCCTCCCCGGTCCCACGAAGATCTCTACGTACTTGTCCAGTCCAGGACAACAGAGATCTTCCGGTCTGCGTGCGTGGGAGCAGCTCAAACAAAGAAGAGTCTGGTCTGAATTCGCCCGTCTGCTGCTAGGTCCGGGAATGGCGCCAGGCGAGGGCGCCGCTATGCCCCGCTGCTCTGCTGCGGCCGGCCCCCGGACTATGCAAAAGAATTGAGGCCGGGGGTCTCATCCATAGTGGTTCCCCCCGCCTTTGGTGATTGACCGAACAAATAGGCCTAGATCTATGCCCCTTAATGAATCGAATGGTCCTTCGCTACTAGGAGAGTAAGCAACTTCTATTAGCGCCGGACCTTAATTGATCGTCTCATGTGCAACGTCCATCAATGATGGTTCATTAATTTCCATTGATTTAGACTCCTTCCCCCTTCCCTTATACGAATAAGATCGAGAGGCTCTGATCAAGACCTGACGGAACTACATGAAACTGAAATACGGAAACTCCAGCCTTTCGACTCACTCTCGTATGGCTCGCCCCCGAGCCCTGGGCAGGTCGGCCGGGTCTTTCCCTGTTGTTCTGTTCCCGCCACGAGAAAGACGCACGGAAGAGGTATGCCCAGCGCGCGGAGGATCCGTTGAGAGTGTCTGTTGTCTCGGTAGGGAACAGTACGATCTTTTCCCCTAGAGTATTGAATCAATAAAAAGAGAGGTCAGTACTACTCTTTGGCCCCCTATTGTTTGATCCAATATTGACCGGGGACGAGCCCCGACTTCCATAGGTCCTTGGTTTGACCTCCCGTAGTGGTCCTAGCTTTTAAGAAAGCGGAGCGGGGCCAATTTCTCGTACTTGCTCAGTGTAGTGTGCCCCCTTTCGTCGAGTGCCCCGCCCGGTTCACTGGGCTGTTGGCCTACCAAGCACTTGCCCGCTGCTCCTGCCGCCCGCCAAGCGGGCGGAGCGCTCGTTATCCTTACTGTTCTCTCTGCCGGGTCCCCCTCCCATTGCTCTAGCCATAAGCTATGGCAGCTCCAGCTCGCACCCACAGGGCCCGCCCTGCGAGGCCAGAGTGGGCTCAGCGGTCAGCCCCCATTCGAATTACGTTAGGGGGTCTTTCGCTTTTGCCAGATCTAGAGAGATACTACGAGTCTTCCGTCCCAGATTCCATCGCCGCGGCCATCTGGTTCACCGGTACTACCAAAAAGTCTCATGCTTACGTTACTGTTACTGATGTAAGTATTATCTCGGACCACGAAGACCCCGGTCGTGCTTCTGGTTTCCATTCCCATCATCATATTGATGATAAATCTCCTCGTGCTCTGCCATAAGAACTTGGAGTCCTTATCATGGTGAAGGTAAGGTAACGCTGTGATTCTTGCTCAAAAAACAGACCGAACGCGTTCGAGTTATTGGCTCGTCCGACCCGGCAGCATTCATGAGTCGCTCGTTCAACTGTCCCTCGGAGACAGGGTCGAGAAGTGCCATGCATGGTCGCCCCCCGTCCTTTCTTTCTCTCGGTCCCAGCGCAGAAAACGGAAGTGCGCTCCTGCGCCGAATTAGACTTAAAGGGCCAGAACAACCCAGCTTAGTAGGCGCTTAGATGTTAGTTCCGTTCCGTCAAGGCGCCAAGAGCAAACGTAGCCCTGACTACACTACATTCCACTGTGACGGTACGGAATTCTATCTAAGTCACTACACCTAACCAATTTAAGCGCAATCCAGCAAGAAAACGCCCTATATATATAAAGGCGGCACGCTATTAACACGAATTGGGGCTGGTAGCGCTAGCGCGCTCATCCGTTGCTTGTTTAGCACTATGAAATTGCGAGTTGCGGCACTCACTATGAAATTCAAGAGCAAGAGCAAGAACTATTGAATTGCGAGTTGAGGAGCAAGAAAACGCCCTATATATGTAAAGGCTAACGCTATTAACACGAATTGGGGCTGGTAGCGCTAGCGCGCTCATCCGTTGCTTGTTGATTCATTAGTGAATTAGTTGCTAACGCCGCAACTCGCAATTCAATAGTTCTTGCGGGTTGAAGCTAACGAATTGCTCTTGCTGGCCCTAAGTATGCGCTTCTTCCCCTTTCAGTCTAATTCAGAACTTGACTAAGCCCCGCGTAGTAGTTTGCTCCCTAAAGAAAGAAAGAAATGGATCAAAAAAAGGGGGGGACTTTACTTCTGCAACGGGCTATGCCACCCATTACTTATGAGGGAAGTCGCATCCGTCCCATCGCAAGAACCTACAATGTCATGATCACATTGGTTACCCTTTTTTCTTTGGTAGTTCAACGGACGGTCGCCCCTCCAACAAGAAAAGGTATAAATATGGAAACTTCTCTGCCATTTGGATCGGAGAATTTATGGAGGAAATCGGGTTTTAAATTTCCAGAAACCGCACGATTATATAGCCAAAGGGAATACGCCGCGCCTAAAATCATCCCAAGCGCTGCTAATGTGGCTACTAAGCTATTTCTTTGGAAAGCTCCTACTAAGATGAGAAATTCCCCGATAAAGCTGCTAGTACCAGGTGAACTCATATTGGCCAAAGTGGAAGAGAAGGAAATGGTAGAGAGATTCGGCATGGTGCTCACTGAACCTCCGTAGTATCTAGCAAGTCGAGTCTTATGTCGGTCATATAGAACACCAACACATAGAAAAAGGGCTGGAGGAACCGGTCCATGACTTGACATCGGTGGAATGCTACCTCCAATTCCCTGTATGTTCGATAGAGCCAAAGATCCCCCCCACTGATCGGAGTACGCCGATTACCCCCCGAACCGTACAAGATAGTTACCACCTATCATACGGCTTTCTAACTTCACTTCTTTTTCTGGTCGTTCCGCTCTGTCGGATCGATGGTAGTATAAGATCTCTTCCCCGAAATTTTTGACATAATGTTTCCTGCTTCCTACCCATAGTTAGCATGTATCTCCCCGGGTTATACTTGAGTCTCACATCGTAGACCCCCACCCCAACTCTATCTTCCTTATCAGTGAACCGGAACATAGTGCATAGGTACTCTTCGATGCAGCGGGGACGAGACGACGTGACATACTACGATCACGTATAGAAGTGCTGCCCTTCGGCTCGGCAATATGGAACCTCTCAACAGCTCCCGTTCCTTTATGGGGTCCTATCGGGATAGGTAGGCCCAAGTCTTTCCCCTCCCCCTGACCGAGCAGTAGTTCCCCACGGCTGACAAATAGGAGTTTAGGCCGTAAAAGAAAGGCACCGGCCCCCCCCACTGGGATTTTTCTTTCCTTATCTACGTGCGCACTGCGTCAGCACTGGCGAAAAAGAGGTCGGCTTTACTGAAGAAGAAGGGGCGGGCCCCTCTGCAGCAAGTGCTTGTTGGACCCCCACCCCCGTTTCCCGAGAGGGGGCCGGGCTGTGTTTCCCCAGCGGCCGACCAGTGGCGGCAGAAAACGAACTCGGGGGGGGCTCCGCGCGGTTCGCGTTTTCTTGTTAAGAGAGCTTCTCATTCTCTTATAGAAGCCCGCGTCCACGCCGGGGACGGGTAAAGCCCAGCGAAGCTGCAGGGAGCACTGAGCAATGGGGGGGGTGAGGGCGACTCCGCCCATGGGTTGGACCACACCACAGGCTACAGTCCTTCCACGGCAGGAGAAGGGCAGGGCAGCGTCCTCGTTGTCGGACCGGAACAAGAAACGGGAGCTAGTCGTTGGAGGGAAGACAGGGCTCGTGGAGTGCGACTCCACAGAAGAGTACGCGCGCTAGCGCGCTACAACTAGCACTTTGAAGCCTGCTGAAGGAAGGGCTAGCTAGGTAGGCAAGAACAACCCCGCGTAGCCCTGACGGAACGAAACTATAACCTAAGCACCCAGCAAGAGCAATTCCGGCACTATGAAATTCATTCGTTAGTTTAGGTTCGCTTTTGACTACCAGGGCTTTCTCTGATAGGCTCGCTTCACTTTTGTTGCGGAACTCGCAGCTTCCCCACCCCTGCTTAGCGTTCCACTTGTGATCCTGGATGCAGTGGAGGATTTTTATAAATGCGCCCGAATGTTCCCCCCTCCCTCCATAAGACCCTACTTCTCTTTCCCCCCTCGAGAAAGAGAAAGAAGAGAAGAAAGGATTTCTTCTCTTCTTTCATGTGAACGGCCCTATCTTGTATCGAAAGGTTTTTCGTGCTATACACCACGTTGAGAAAGACCAACCTCCTATGTACCGTACCATTTTGGTACCTCGAAAGGGGGGTGCTCCTTATGATGCTACGGACGGCTGTCCGAAGTGCAATGACGGGGTAAACTCGGATAGGATAGGATTGTGCGTGCCGGGCCCTTCGGGTTTCATATTTTTTTTGCCGAGTTCCCCGTACCGTAGGCCCCTATGCTACGCGGCCGTAATATTGTGTTACGTTCCACCGCTGTTACGCCAGAAAGAAAAGGTTCCACACGAGCTCCCGTTCTGCGGCGTGGTGGCAGGACCGCTAGGGGATTGGCTCAGGGTGTAGGTAGGGTCAAATCTGCAGGGGTCATGCAAATACATAGGCCCCTTCCCTTCTGCCGAGTGGTTTAGAAGGCGCTTTCCGATCTACGGTCCCTCGGAGCGAAGGGTTAGGCAGGTAGTACGGGCCCTCTGACTTCCAGCTATGTGCTGTGCGGCTCCCGCGAAGCGAATGAAGGGAAGCTCGAAGAGCTTTCTCCGCCAGCGGCTTATGTAGTGGTCGGCCAACTAAAGCTCGCTAAGCTTCGCTTCCCTCCCCCCTTACTGAACTGAACTTAGTAGTAGGCATTCTATAAGCGACTTGTCGAGTCCTCTAAGACAGTGCTTTGCTTCTTGTAGTCGGCCCGTAATGCCTCCCTTCATTTGCTTGCCTCCTCCCAGCCCAGAATGCTTGGCCTCCTGCGCCAAGTCGATCTTTTTTTTTAGGCTTGGCTTCGTCCCGGAAGTGAAGCTTCTACGACGAGTTCTCCCCTTCTCAACTCTCTCTGGCGGAGAAAGCTCTTCGAGCTTACGGGTGAGCTTACGCTTACTCTCAGCCTCTTTGATTGGTAGGCGGGCGCCCCCTACTTAAGATTCAAAAGGGTAATTGGATTATGTCGTGACGAGCCTGACGGAACTACACCTATGCAAAGAGCGCCTTGCACGAGGAGGCTTTTTGGCCGTATCTTGCATAGGCGCTCTTTGCTTGCATAGGCTACTTCTAGCTTCTATAGTGGCCCTTCCACTTTGGTGTAGTTGTAGTTTGTATTGGTACTGAATGAACATATCAAACAAAGGCGAGCAGTATAAGCCCTTCTCCGGCCTGGGAAAAGCAGCGAACTCTAGAAGCTAGGGCTTTGTTCACCTTTGGACACGAACACTATTCCGTTCTCAGCGGAGCCTTAGAGATTGAACGTCGACTTATCTTATTGCCATTCAATCTAAGACAGTGCTGATAGCTTGTAGTGAACAGCCCCCTTATGAAACCAACCGAAAGCTGCCTTTGGTACTTAAGTAGTTAAGGCGAACCCCTTGCAACTATGATAGAAAGCCGTTTGCTTGTTGCCAAATCATTCGCCTTTCTTTTGAATCAAAGTAGGGCGAGCAGAGCGTACCCTTATAGATAGGGCAAAAAAGAAAGGCCTTTCTTTTTTTGAATCAAAGAAAGAGTAGGTCGCGACTCTTGTATTGTAGTCGGTCGGGGGAAGCTACCGCTTCTACGACAGCTCCGCTTCCTCGTCTTGCTTCTCTCGCGCTTGCTTGCGCGAAGGCTTAGAGTCCCTTTCGCTAGGTCCAAAAGCTTCCGTCAAAGCGAAAGATCTGATCCAACAGAAATCCCGCATATTGAGCGCAGCTGATATGCGGCTACGGCTAGGCGATCATGCCAACAATAACTTATATATGTATAGATATATCCCCTAGATATACAGATAGAATAGATGTTGTTCATGGATAGACAGACATTCATTCCATTGATTCACGAAATGGCTCGTCGATCCAAATGAATCATTCTTCTGGTCTCTCTCCGCCCCCCGCCCCGAAACCCACGGCACAGCGCCCATTCGCTTCGCGCGCGGGAAGGCAACGAAGTTCAGTTCATGAGACCGCAGCGGAGTGGAGCAGCCGCGACACGAAGTTCCTTACCTTAGCTGGATCTCGCTGGTGCCACCTAAACGGTAGGTAGGCGGCGGATGTGTGACGTTTGGAGTTGTCGTTCGTGCACCTGTCCCCAATGGAAGAATGAGTGATCCGTTTCCCTGCAGATCATGGCCTTACCACTCGGTCCCCGATGGCCAGCGGGGGATTCGGTATAGCAGCTCACGTTCGTTCCCGCTGGACTGGACACGTGTTAGCTGTAGGAAGTATGGTTCCGAAAGTGACTTCGGTTCGCCAGTTCAGGCTCAACTCCTCGCTTTACATTAGCGGACCTACAGGTCGGGCCGGGGCTCCGCGCTCTTTCTTTCTGTGTGGGACGATGCCGGGGAGAGAAGGGAATGCGTCGAGGCGGCGAACAACAACAACTACATTTTTTTTTGCTTTTCCCTCCATGAGATGAGCCCAGTGCATTGGACCGATGGATAAGAGAACTGAGCTGGCCCTGACGGAACTACATGAAACCTAAGTTGGGCGCTCTACGTACGATGTAGACTCCATCAGATACATTTCGATTTCTTTCTGATGGATCCAGAATAGATAGTTGTCTCATCAATAGATAGAAATAGGGGATTGGACTGACTTTCTTTTTGATAGATTCCCTCTCTATCCATTCCTACTCTTTCGATCTATCAGAACAGATCAGGCTATCTATCAATCGATTTTTAAATAGCACGTTCATCTCGCTTTTCGTTCATTTCCG